AAAAAGTATAAAAAGAAGCTTCTAAAAAATTACAAGATATGATCTATCTGAATCTAAAGTCTCAATTCCAACAAGTAAAAAAGGGGGGAATTTCCTTATTTCGAAATGGTTGATTATGAGATATTTCGATTTGTTTCTGATTTTTTATTGAATTGAGTTGTGTATATTTCGATACATATAAAAGATCCCCAAAGGAGTTTTATTTTATACTTGTTGCATATATGTCTGCTTTGACTCGAATGAATGTTCTGAAGAAACCTCAATTAAGTTATGTTATAGAAAAAGAGGATTCTTGTGTTTTTACCCTCCTGCTGAGAAAGCATTGTCTCGGCTCATTTCTTAAAATACTTCAATTGGTACACGCAAGAAATAGGCCAATTCAGCAGCTTTTTGTTCCATTTCCCGTGGAGTAAAATTCTCATCAGTACGAGTCAATGGAATGGCTCCCTGGCCTCTGATATCCATATAAAGGACACGACGAGCATAAATACCCTCTTTAACTTCTATTCTGACGGACTGAATATCTTTTATAAGAAATCGGAGGAAGACCCGACGATTTTTTCCAGGAAATCCCCACCGAAAGATACACACTATTCCGTCTTTTCTATCAAATCGATCATAACCACTACCTACATTCCACGAAATTGTGCACCACAAATAGGAGCTAATAAAAAGACCCGCGATCCCATAGAAAGACATCACAATTCCTTGTGGAAAAAAAACTATTTCCTGAGACGGAAATAAAGATATCAAATTTCTACCAAGATAACTGGAGGTTCCAACCAACAAGAATCCTAATGAACCTAAAAAAAGGATAACAGCCCAGCAGAAATTACTTGTTTTTCGAGCCCCCGTTATAGGTTCTATCCATATATGTTCTGATCGACAACTCATACTTGATCCGGTTGCTTTTTTTGGAATTGAGAGAATACCCCAAATGAATTTGACTTTAGTCCTTTTGTTTCCGAAGTAACTCGCATCAACTAGCACTAGTTTGATGTGAACCTTTAGGAGTAATTCATTAAATTGGTTAGATCTAAACTAATAACATACCCTTCGTATGATCTCACTAAAGATAGCCACATACATATAGATAGACCAACTTTACAGTTCAGCCATCCGTCAATTTGGGTCTATTTGAAAATAGCTAGAATACATTTACCCCTATACCATTTTCTGCAGACATAAGAGTTTTTCGGCGGAAGCCGCTTATACCATATTTTGCTAAATGGATATCTGTGTTATGATACAAGCGTCAGTTTTGAAAAAAAAAATAGATGAGATTTTGTCCCATCGGCTCTAAACAATCTTGTTTTTTTGAACATGAAGAAATAAAGAAGCCATTGCGATTGCCGGAAAGACTAGGCCTACTAAAGGCACCAAAACAGAGGGAAAGTTAAGAGTTGTCATAGAATGGGTACCTCGATTTACTATTTGTACCTTTTATTATTATTTATATTTTATATTTATAATATAAAGATATCTTATTATATATAAAGATATCTTATTATAATTCTAAAAATGGAATTATTATTACTTAATATCTATTAAGTATAGATCTAATTTCTACATGAAAGATTTGAAAGGATATGGATGAGATATTATTATTATTCTTTTCTTCATTTTTTGCTCTTGTCTTCGAATTTCATTTACTAAGCAAAAAGTTTCTTAAAAATTAATTAGATTTTAGATTGAAGGGTTTGTTAGAATCCCATCCAGCAGGAGCAGGGATTCTTAGTCAAAATAGGATTATCGTAAGATATAGAAAGATAAAAAATTCTATATTTTGTAGATTTTAATTATATATGACGAGAAGAGGATATTTTTTTTATTTGCCTAATTTCACGAAAATAAGAATTTCATCTTTTATCTTGTTGATAAAGGCTTTTTGATCAATAATCAGGAATATAGAAAAAGGGGCGGATTTTCTGTGACTTTTGATTCTTTATACGATTAGATCTTATGTCAACAAAGAAAACCCCATTCGTCTAATTTTGACTTGGATTCTGATAAACTAATTACTTGTTTGCTCAAAATAATTGAACTTAATGTTCTAATTTTGATTCAAAGGAAAGAAAGTATGGAGTTGAAATAACTCACTCAGAACGCTTTTTAAAGGATTACGTGGTACGATTAGATCGAATAAGCCCTTCTGGAATAAATACTCAGCCGCTTGTGAACCTTCGGGTACTGTTTTATTCAATGTTTGTTCAATTACTCTTTTACCCGCAAACGCAATGTAGGCATTGGGTTCGGCAATAATGATATCCCCCAACATACCAAAACTAGCTGTCACCCCACCGGTAGTAGGAGATGTAAGGATTGGTACATAGAATAACTTTTTATTTGATTGATAATCATATAAAGCAGAAGATATTTTAGCCATTTGCATCAAACTCAAACTTCCTTCTTGCATGCGTGCCCCTCCGGAAGCACACACTATAATAAGAGGTAGAAATTCTTTAGTAGCGTATTCAATCAAACGGGTAATTTTCTCCCC